AGCATGGGAAATAACATAGTATTGTCCGACTCATGGGGATATGAGAAAGTTTTTTTAGTGCCAAAATGAGTAATACTAATAAAAGGATGCACCATCCTTCTTATATTTTCATTTCTATCAATTCGATATGTGTTTAAAAAAGCAGTCCTTTCGTTGTTTTTCATCATTAATAAATCGAATAAACGAAAGTTTTTTTTCATAATTTTAGGGCCTTCTTTACCCCAGAGAGACATTGAATAGAATGAGCTGTTTTTTTTGCCACTGTAATTTTGAAAATAAACGTTTAAATGTCCTTCAAAAGTAAGTAAATAGATACGAAACATATAAAAGGCAGTTAATCCTGCCGTAGAATAAGCTATTATTGCAAAAATAGGTGAATACAATGAACTATCATTAAGAATTTCATCTTTGGACCAAAAACAAGCAAGGGGTGGAATACCACAAAGAGAAAGTGTACCTAATAAAAAAGAAGTTTTTGTAATTGGTACATGTTTTCCTAAACCACCCATAAGAACCATATTCTGACTTTTATCTGGAGAATATCCAACAATGGCTTCCATCGAATGAATAATAGATCCAGATCCTAAAAACAGCAATGCTTTCGAATAAGCATGAGTAATCAAATGAAATAAAGCAGCTCGATAAGAACCCATACCTAAAGCTAACATCATATAACCCAATTGAGACATTGTAGAATAAGCTAAGCCTCTCTTAATATCTTTTTGAGCAAGAGCTAAAGTAGCTCCTAAAAATAATGTTATTATACCTATCAAAGATATTATATTTAATATGTAAGGTATAACTATGAAAAGAGGAAGAAGCCGAGCTACAAGAAAAATTCCTGCTGCTACCATGGTAGCAGCATGGATAAGAGCCGAAATAGGGGTAGGCCCTTCCATAGCATCGGGTAACCAGACATGAAGGGGGAATTGGGCAGATTTAGCAACTGCGCCGGAAAATAATAGGAAGGCACATAAAGTAACAAATAAAGGATTAACTTCATTATTATAAACCAAGTTTTTTAATATTTCAAACAAATCCCGAAATTCAAAACTACCTGTTATCCAATAAAAACCTAAAATTCCTAATAATAACCCAAAATCCCCAACACGATTAGTTACAAACGCTTTTTGACAAGCATTCGCCGCACTGGGTCGGGTGAACCAAAAACCTATTAATAGATAAGAACACATTCCAACCAATTCCCAAAAAATATAAATTTGTATTAAATTAGAACTAGTAACTAATCCCAACATTGAAGTATTGGAAAAACTCATATAAGCAAAAAATCTCACATATCCCCGATCATGAGACATATAATTGTCACTATAAATAAGAACCATAATGCCAACACTTGTGATTAATATTGACATAATAGAAGTAAGTGGATCAACCAAGTAGCCAAACTCTAAAGAAAAACCATTATTGATGGTCCAAGACCATACAGATTGATAGACGGAATTGGTATTTAGTTGCTGAATAAGGAAATGGGCTGAAAAAAGCATAACTATACTTAATAATAAAACACTCGGAAAAGCCCACAGACGGCGAAGATTTTTGGTTGCCGTTGGAAAAAGTAGAAGTCCTGCTCCTATTAACATAGGAACTGGAAGTGGAATGAACGGTATGATCCATGAATATTGATATGTATATTCCATAAAAAAATAAAAAAAAAAAATTATCTTAATTAATTGTTTCTGATTCACCGGTTCTTATTTCTTTTCTTTTGAAAGCGATCGATTAATAATAATAATAAAAATTAAGATATATAGGATATATAAAATAAAACTGAATATATAATTTTTCATTTTCCAGCCTTAATTATTCGGAATCTTTCCAAACTACTTCAACTATTTCAAATGAAGATGAAGAGTTAGGGTTAGTCAAATGATATAAGTTACGAGTGAAAAAGAAATACGTACTTTGTTTATTATTATATTATTAATATAATATTAAGTTTCTTATTAATATTGAATTGAATTGTTAATATGAAATTTAAATTTTTAAGTAAAATTTTATGAAGATAAAAACGAAAAATTGCATTTTCGGTCTAATTATTACGTATTAAAATAGTTTTTTTATATCTATAGAGCAAGGATAAATAATGACAGCAAAAACAGTATTTTATACGAATCATTAGGAACCATAACTTGACCCATAAAACCTATTTCCCATAAAACAAAACTTATTTATTGCAGTTTGTTTGGGTTATTTTATTCCCAATCATTAACGAATTCTTTTTAGAACTAATTGATTGTCTTCCATTACAATAAAAGCTATTTGATTTGTAGGAAATGCTATCCCACACTTTTTTTATGTAAAATAAAAAAGGAGGGACGAATAAAACGGCTTTTAGAAAGTATTTTTTATATTTTAATCGATTAACTACTAGGCTCATTCGAGTTTGAAAATTAAGTGTCCTTTTTCTTCGAACTTGACCAATTTAATTAATATAAAAATATAAATTATTAAAGTTTTGTTAGGAGGGGTATTGGATTTTTAAAACTTTCGATGTATTTTATTACATGTAAGAATGTAACATGACAAAAAAAGAAAGCAAACACGCAACTCCTTTGTTTGTATTTTTTTTTCTTTTTTCAACTTCAATCTATTCTATTTGGCATAGTAGATCTTATTGTTCTTAGTAATATTTTAGACGATTTTTCCATAAAACTTGGGAGTGTAATTTAGAGAATAACTAGATAGAGATATAGTCAAGAACAATTGATTTTGAACAATAGATGTCTTTCACATCCAACCGCCAAACCTATTATCATTTTTTAATGGCAGTTCCAAAAAAGCGCACCTCTAGTTCAAAAAAACGTATTCGTAAAAATAGTTGGAAAAGGAAGGGGTATTGCGCAGCATTGAAAGCTTTTTCATTAGCGAAATCTCTTTCTACCGGTAGCTCAAAAAGTTTTTTTTATGTGACAAATAAATAATAAACCAATAGACTAAACAATCCGGATTGGTCTAATTCGAAAAATAGTCTAATTTTTGTTATAATTTATTTTTATTTATTTATAATTTTTTTTTTTCTAAAAATTAGAAGTTATCAAAATAATATAATATTATAGTAAAATAATCTAATAATCTAAATTACTATTTCATTTTCATTTAATAAAAAAACAGGATTTCCCTTCTCTAATGTTTTAACCTGATCAATAACAATATTAAATCGAATTTTTTTTTTGTTTTTTTAGTAGAAATAAGAATTCGGTTGTCTACTGAATTTACAAAATGAATGTTATTCTTTAATTTGAAAAAAGAATAAATGCAAGCACAAGGTTTCACCTTTGGTTTTGGTATGCTTTATAATTTTCAAGATGGGGATTTTCACCTTCCCCATCGACTTGACTCGATAATTAATTTTTAATTTGAGTTCTATCCATAGATTGAAGGGATTGAAGTCAAAATTATCTAGTTACAAACGTTCCGTTTTATTTTCAAGAGACCGTAGAGTAATAAACTACGAAACGAAAAATCCCGTTCCGTTGTTAGTTAAATTAAAAAAAAAACGTATACCCTAAAATGAAAATAATAAAAAAATAATAAACAAAACGATTTGAAACAAACTTTTAGTCATCAATTTGAATGTTTCCTAAAAAAATATTGAATTAACCGCCTCAATCTCGACGATTGAATAAAAATAGGTTATTATGATTTCGAATAAGCCGCTATGGTGAAATCGGTAGACACGCTGCTCTTAGGAAGCAGTGCTAGAGCATCTCGGTTCGAGTCCGAGTGGCGGCATGGCTTTTTCTAAAATTCTAAAAGAGTAAGCCCTATAATGAATTCAATTCCCGATTTCAATTCCTATAATGGATGCCCCCCTTTTAAATAATTTTTATGATATTTTCAACTTTAGAGCGTATATTAACTCATATATCCTTTTCAATCATTTCAATTGTAATTACAATTCATTTGATAACTTTATTAGTCGATGAAATCGTAGGACTATATGATTCATCAGAAAAGGGGATGATAGCTACTTTTTTCTGCATAACAGGATTGTTAGTTACTCGTTGGATTTATTTTGGGCATTTACCATTAAGCGATTTATATGAATCATTAATTTTTCTTTCGTGGGGTTTTTCCATTATTCATATGATTCCGTATTTAAAAAAACAAAAAAACCATTTAAGCGCAATAACCGCGCCAAGTGCTATTTTTACCCAGGGTTTCGCTACTTCGGGTCTTTTAACTGAAATGCATCAATCCGCAATATTAGTACCTGCTCTCCAATCCCATTGGTTAATGATGCACGTAAGTATGATGGTATTGGGCTATGCAGCTCTTTTGTGCGGATCATTATTATCACTAGCTCTTTTAGTCATTACATTTCGAAAATTCATAAGGATTTTTAGTAAAAGCAATAATTTATTAACCGAGTTATTTTCCTTTGGTGAGATTCAATACGTGAATGAAAGAAACAATGTCTTACAAAACACTTCTTTGATTTCTTCTCAGAATTATTACAGGTATCAATTAATTCAACAATTGGATCGATGGAGTTATCGTATTATTAGTTTGGGGTTTATCCTTTTAACCATAGGTATTCTTTCGGGAGCAGTATGGGCTAATGAAGCATGGGGATCCTATTGGAATTGGGATCCAAAAGAAACTTGGGCATTTATTACTTGGACCGTATTTGCTAGTTATTTTCATATTCGAACAAATAAAAATTTGGAAAGTGTAAATTCTTCAATTGTGGCCTCAATGGGCTTTTTTATAATTTGGATATGCTATTTTGGAGTTAATCTATTAGGAATAGGGTTGCATAGTTATGGTTCATTTACATTACTATCTAATTGAATTGAATAAAGTACTTAACAACTAGAAGCATAGGACAGCATACGTATATATATGAAAACCATCAAGAACCATTTGAATCATTCCATTTCCATTACTTGATTCAAATGGTTCTCAACATGTGAAAAATATCTGGTTATATATTTATAATAGAATTCCAATTTTTTATTTAACTTAAGAGCAGAAAAATACTTTTTTTATTGTACAATGAACGATTTATAAAATCATCGTATTTTTTATTTTGGTTTATTCACAAAAACTATCTATAAAAAAAAATTCGATATAATAGCTTCGACCTTGTCAACTGATAATGCGAAAACGAAATCGGGATAAATACCAATACCTATTACAGGTAAAAGGATAGAAATCGAAACAAATAACTCTCGCGGTCCAGAATCAAAAAAATAAGAGTTTGGGGCATTAAAAAGCTTGTATCCATAGAACATTTGGCGTAACATAGATAATGAATAAATAGGAGTTAATATCATTCCAATTGCCATTACAAAAGTAATTAATACTTTTGTCATTAAAAGATATTTTTGACTAGTAAGTATTCCAAAAAAAACTACCAATTCGGCAACAAAACCGCTCATGCCCGGTAATGCAAGCGAAGCCATTGATAAGATACTGAAAGTCGTGAATATTTTTGGAATTGCGATAGCCATTCCGCCCATTTCGTCGAGATAAACAAGTCGTATTCTATCATAACTCGTTCCGGCCAAGAAAAAAAGCGCAGCGCCAATAAATCCGTGAGAAATTATTTGTAAAATGACCCCATTGAGCCCTGTATCGCTTATAGAACTAATTCCTATAATTATGAAACCCATATGAGATACAGAGGAATAGGCTATTCTTTTTTTTAAATTACGCTGACCGGGAGATGTTGAAGCTGCATAGATTATTTGAATTGTGCCTACTACCATCAACCAGGGAGAAAATATAGAATGGGCATGGGGTAATAATTCCATATTGATCCGAACCAATCCATACGCTCCCATTTTTAATAAGATTCCGGCTAAAAGCATACAAGTACTATAATGTGCCTCTCCGTGGGTGTTTGGTAACCATGTGTGTAAGGGTATGATCGGTGATTTGACAGCAAAAGCAATAAGAAATCCAATATAGAATATTATTTCTAGTGCTACAGGATACGATTGATTAGCTGATGTTTCAAAATTTAATGTCGGTTCATTGGAACCATATAAACCAATACCTAGAACTCCCATCAATAAAAAAACGGAACCTCCGGCAGTGTACAAAATAAATTTTGTAGCTGAATACAAACGTTTCTTTCCCCCCCACATGGATAGAAGTAGATAAACGGGAATTAATTCTAACTCCCACATGATGAAAAAAAGTAAAAGGTCTTGAGAAGAGAATGGTCCTATTTGACCGCTATACATTGCTAACATTAGGAAATGAAATAGTCGGGAATCTCGAGTAACGGGCCAAGCCGCTAAAGTAGCTAAAGTTGTGATAAATCCTGTCAGTAAAATGGGTCCTATAGAAATTCCATCTATTCCCAACCTCCAGTAAAAATCAAAAAAATCGATCCATTTAGAATTCTCCGTTAATTGCATTAACGGATCATCCAATTGGAAACGATAACCGAATGCATAGGTTGTTAGAAGGAGTTCCAGTATACAGATACATATAGTATACCACCTTATTACCTTATTTCCTCTATGAGGAAGAAAGAAAATTAAGGAACCCGCGGATATTGGCAAAACTACAATTAGCGTTAACCAAGGAAAATTATTCATGGTAAAAACAAAATAAACTTGGACCAGAAAAACCCGTGCTCGAAATAAATATATTTTGAGCGCGGGTTTTTGTCGGTAAGGGTAAAAAAATCAAATGTATTCGAGTAGGGTTTTCTGGAACGTATTAATAAGCTAGACCCATACTTCGAGTTGTTTCATGCCATAAATAAACGCGAACACTCAAGAAATCCGTTGGGCAAGCGGATTCACATCTCTTACAACCAACACAGTCCTCTGTTCTTGGAGCAGAAGCGATTTGCTTAGCTTTACATCCGTCCCAAGGTATCATTTCTAATACATCGGTTGGGCAGGCTCGCACACATTGAGTACATCCTATACACGTATCATAAATCTTTACTGAATGTGACATTGAATCTATAAATTTTTGAACGTCAGAAATTTTCGATCTAGTAAACTTGTAAATGACTCATATATTTAAACACCAGATGAATCAATAATTTACCAGAAATTTTGAAACAATCTACTTCTGGATCAACTCATGCGATAGAGCCAAGATACTTTGATTTCTTACATTTTCGAAAACATGGATTAAATTTAATGTATGGTCATTTAATTCGAATTTTTTAATATTAAAATTTCAATGATTAATACAATATTACTTATTCAACAAATTCGATTGATTGATACGAGTTGATTTTCTGTTACGATAAATTGACGAAACAATAGCCGGTCCAATAGCTGCTTCAGCGGCGGCAATAGCTATAACAAAAATTGAGAAAATATTTCCTTTTAATTGCCGACTATCAAAAAAATCAGAAAATGTTACGAAATTTATATTAACCGCATTCAGTATAAGTTCAAGACACATAAGGGCTCTAACCATATTTCGGCTCGTGATCAATCCATAGATACCGATAGAAAATAAGTAGGCACTCAAAACAAGTACATGCTCGAGCATCATTGACCAACTCCTTATCAATTTTGATTCATTTCAATATGAACTGAACAACAATTCAACAGATTCAATTGACTAGAATATAAAGTTCGGAACAAAGGAATATATTGTATTGGTAATAGATTAAATAAAAGAATTTTTATTTTGAGTTTTAGACATAACCAATACCTAATTTTAAAATTGAAGATAAAAAAATGTAATAACACAAAACATAATTTAATTTGGATTACTGTTGCTAATTCTAGAGATTTATTACTGGCGCGCTACGGCAATTGCGCCTATCAAAGCGACTAAAAGAATTATCGAAATGAATTCAAATGGAAGAAAAAAATCTGTTGATAAATGAATTCCAATTTGTTGACTATTACTTATCAAATCTTGCTCTATAATCTGGTTTGATCTTGTAGTCCAAATAATCCCGTACCATGACGTATCCGTAATAGTAACCATTAGTAAAACAAAAAGACTTGTACAAACAGGCAAAGTAAACCTGTCCCCAACAGTCCAAAGATTAAAATCTTTGTAATATTCTGAACCATTCATGAACATCACAGCAAATACGATTAAAACATTTATAGCTCCCACGTAAATAAGAAGTTGTGCAGCAGCTACAAAATAGGAGTTTAATAGAATATAGAATAAGGATATACAAACAAGAACCAGTCCCAATGAAAAGGCAGAATAAATGGGGTTGGTAAATAATACCACACCTATACCTCCTAGTATAAGACCCGATCCCAGAAAGACTAAAAGAAAATCATGTATTGGTCCAGGCAAATCCATTATATGTAAAATAAGAGATAAATAAATCGAAATGTTTTTCATGACCTTATTGAGACCCGACCAGAATTTTTTTTTCTAATTTTTGAGAAATTCCTAATTAAATCCTAAGGGATGTGACTAAATGTAGGTACAATTATTGGGCTAATTTTATTCTTTATCTGAAGGAGTAGTTCTAATCCGAAACTTTATATTAATTAATAGATTAATAGATTTTCAATCCAAATTTAGACTTGGTTCTTACTAACCAATCAATACTTGGAATTTGTAGTTATTGACCAAACAAAACGAAAGAACAAAAAATTTCTTTAAATTAGATCAAAAACAAACCTTAGTATTGTTAAAGTAATTGGAAATTTTTCTTTAATCAAGAGATTTACTTATTTTTTATTTGAGGCGAATTAAAAATTGTTCTAATTGTATAATCGTCAATTACTGACATTGGTAAACGACCCAAAGCAATTTGATTATAATTTAATTCGTGACGATCATAAGTAGAAAGTTCATATTCTTCAGTCATTGATAAACAATTTGTTGGACAATACTCAACACAATTACCACAAAATATACAGATTCCGAAATCAATACTGTAATTAAGTAATCGTTTCTTGCGAATATCCGTTTCCAATTTCCAATCAACAACGGGTAGATCTATAGGACATACACGAACACATACTTCGCAAGCAATACATTTATCAAATTCAAAATGAATTCGACCACGGAAACGCTCCGCGGTGATTAATTTTTCATAAGGATATTGAATAGTTACGGGTAAACGATTTGCGTGGGATAAAGTAATCATGAAACTTTGACCAATGTACCTTGCAGCCCGTACTGTTTGTTGACCATAATTCATGAACCCAGTTACCATAGAAAACATATCGTGAATATATATATGAATTATTTTATGTTTGTTTATTTCTCTTGGTTAAGACAAGTTGTGAATATAGAATATTCCTTTACAGCGAAAAGAGTTGGGAAGAAGTTGTTAATAATAGATTACCAAGCGAGATAGGTAAAAGAAATTTCCATCCAAGATTTAATAGTTGGTCCATTCTTAGCCTCGGCAAAGTCCATCTTGTTGTGATAGGAATGAACAAGAACAAATAAGTTTTAGCTAATGTAATAAAGATACCAATTGTTGCTCCAAAGACTCCACCCATTTTATTTATTTCAAAAAACTCAGAAACATATATGTCCGGAATAGAGATATTCCAACCTCCCAGGTAAAGAACTGTTACAAATAATGAAGAAACTAATAGGTTTAGATAGGAAGCAACATAAAATAAACCGAATTTGATACCTGAGTATTCGGTTTGATAACCTGCTACTAATTCTTCTTCTGCTTCTGGTAAATCAAAAGGTAATCTCTCACATTCTGCTAGGGAAGAGATGAGAAAAATGCTAAACCCTATAGGCTGACGCCACAAATTCCACCCCCCCAAACCGTATTTGGATTGTGCCTCAACTATATCAATTGTACTTGAACTGTTAGATAATCATAGTCGGTGATAGCATCACTGTTACCATCGCTATTACAGAACCGTACATGAGATTTTCACCTCATACGGCTCCTTGAAGGCCATAAATAAATCTAAGGACCGGGTAAGTTTTATTCTTATTTTATCTTGATATGTTTGTAGGATGAATAAGGGCAAACTTTATTGGACGGTCCAAAATTAGACCAATTGAATTCTGTCTGTTATAATTATATAATTATTAGTTTTTTTTATTTAATTATTAAATTAAATAAAAAAACACAAAGTACTTCTGAATTGATCTCACCCCTTCTTTAATCATTTTAATTCTTCTTTGTTGAGTAATAACTTAATTCTTCAATAAAATACTTCTTGTAGAAATATCAATAACCCGTTTTTTTCACTTAAAAAAAAATTCCATATTAATTCATGAATTATGATAAAAATTCAATATATTATATATATGAATATGGACATGGAAAAAGAGAAAAAAGATTTTTTTTATTGGAATTGGGTTTCTTTCTCTTTTTTTTTTCGTTCCTATTCTTCTTTCTATTTCGGAGAAAAAGAGGGCTTACAAAATAAAGTAAAGGGTTTTTTCGTTCCCATATAGTTATGTATTTAATCGGTGGATAGGAGCATATTCTGGATTGGAATCGTGCCTTGGGGAGTACTGCCTAATAATTTCTACCAACCTTAAGCCCCAATTAGTATTCTTTGTTTGTATATTATGTCAAAATGTTCTTTTGGATAATTTACATAATCTCCATTTCCATTACAAATCCGTTTCATATCTTGGTGTTTCTAAACATCCACTCGTTTTTGTTCAACCCCCCGTTATAATAATACGTGTATGGTAATACATACAAATAATAGTTAAAACTCAATATGGTGGATCTTTTGAGCCCGCTTCAAGTCAGGATGACTAATCAACCAATCTTGGGGTAAACGGTTTCTTATGTTTATTTCCGCTTAACTCTTTAACTCTTATACATGGAAAATGAGACTCAATATTTTTACTGCGAATTCATATATTCTAAATTATCTTATTTATACTTATTTATATATTATATATAAGCTGTTTTCTTTCACTCATATAACTATTTGATTTAATTCTTCAATCCGAAATCCGAATAATTAAGAAAAAAAAAATGAAGATATCTACTCTACTCAATTCATTCCACCACTTTCCTAGAAAGAAAGAATAAAGAAAAGTTTATATCTATATATCAACGAATCGCACGTAGAGATATGGATAACACACATAAAGTTAATGGTATTTCATAACTAATAGATTGAGCAGCAGCTCGTAGACCACCTAAAAAGGAATATTTATTATTTGACCCATATCCTGACATAAGAAGTCCAATGGGGGCAATACTTGAAATGGCAATCCATAAAAAAACACCGATATTGAGATCCGCTAAAACAAGGCGATAACCAAACGGAACTACTAAATAGCTTAGTAAAATTGATATAACTGCTATGGATGGACCGATACTGAATAAACGAGTATCCCCTCTAGATGGAAAAAGATTTTCTTTGAAAAGAAGTTTTGTCCCATCTGCTAGAGCTTGAAGAACTCCCAAAGGGCCGGCGTATTCAGGTCCAATACGTTGTTGTATTCCCGCGGATATTTCTCTTTCTAACCATACAATTACCAGTACGCCTATTGTGATTCCCAATACAAGAGTCAAAATAGGAATAAATAACCATATAATTCCATAGACCTCTTTTAAAAATTCCAATCTATAAAAAGAATCGATATCTTGTACTTCTGGTGTATCAATTATCATTTCAACGATCAACTTCTCCCATAATGATATCTATACTACCTAGTATTGTCATAATATCAGCCAATTTCATTCTTTTAACTAACTGAGGAAGAATTTGCAAATTGATAAAACCCGGCGGTCGTATTTTCCATCTCCAAGGAAAACCACTCCGATCCCCTATCAGAAAAATCCCCAATTCTCCTTTTGGGGCTTCGACTCTCACATAAAGTTCTTGTTTCGGCAATTCAAATGTAGGAGAAGGTTTTTTACTAATAAAGCGATATTCAAAATCATTCCATTCTGGATTCCCTTCTCTATCAAAGTATCGGATTTCTAAATTTTCATACGGTCCCCCCGGAATTCCTTCGAGAGCCTGTTGAATAATTTTTATGGATTCTATCATTTCACCAATTCGGACTAGATAACGAGCCAATGAATCTCCTTCTTTTTGCCACTGTACTTCCCAATCAAATTCGTCGTAACACTCATACTGATCAACTTTACGAAGATCCCATTGTATTCCGGACGCTCGCAGCATTGGTCCCGATAAACCCCAATTTATTACTTCCTCTCGACCAATAATGCCTACCCCCTCGACTCGTTCTAAAAAAATGGGATTGCGTGTAATAAGTTGTTGATATTCAGCAACCCTTGTTAAAAAATAATTGCAGAAATCTAAACATTTATCTATCCAGCCATGAGGTAGATCAGCCGCTACTCCCCCGATCCGAAAATAATTATGCATCATTCTCATACCGGTGGCAGCTTCGAATAGATCATATACTAATTCTCTTTCTCTGAAAATATAGAAAAAAGGAGTCTGTGCACCAATATCCGCCATAAAAGGACCGAGCCATAACAGATGAGAAGCTATACGACTCAACTCCAACATAATTATTCTTATATAGCTGGCTCTTTTAGGTACTTGAATATTTCCCATCTGTTCCGGTCCATTTACCGTTATTGCTTCTGTGAACATAGTAGCTAAATAATCCCAACGTGTTACATAAGGCAAATATTGTATAATTGTTCGATTTTCCGCAATTTTTTCCATCCCTCGGTGTAAATAACCCAATATTGGTTCACAGTCAATAACATCTTCACCATCTAGAGTAATGATAAGTCGAAGAACACCATGCATTGATGGATGGTGAGGACCCATATTGACTACCATGAGGTCTTTTCTTGTAGCTGGTATATTCATAGGTTTTTCCTTAATTCATTCTTTCATGAATTTCTGAAAACGAAAAAAGTTCATTCAAATTCAAGATCTAATAAATCAAATAATTCAAAATGCCTCTTCAAATTAACGAGTTTTTAATTCCCGAATATCCAACCGATTAATTAATTCTTTATAACCCATTTTATTTTTCTTTGACAAATAAGATAGCAGTCGTTGGCGTTTTCCCAGAATTTTACGTAGACCTCTCTGAGATAAATAGTCTTTTTTGTGTAATTGTAAATGTGAAGTAAGTCTTCGTATCCTATTGGTGAAATTAAATATTTGAAATTCAACAGATCCCCTGTTTTCTTCTTTTTCTTCTTGTGAAATAACTGAGATGAATGAATTTTTTACCATAAAATGAAACTCCCTATTTTTTTAATATATTTTTGTTGATAGATATATTTATTGATCAGTAATAATAATGTCACTCGTTTTAGTTTGGTATAGACAATAATCTTAAATCTGAATTTCGTTATAAATTATAAATTTTGGATTTTTTTAAATAAAATGGAATCAATCCTATTTTTATTTTCAAATCTAATTTGAAAAGGTGTACATTTGAAAAGGTATACATAAAGGGTGGTTGTTTTCTGCACTCTCAAAAGATAAAAACTTAGTCTTACAATCAGAAGGTTTTATTGATTTATTTCTAGATCGAATTGATAGGTCATTGAATTAGTATCGTGTATCAGAACAGAATGTAAGACAATGGATGTGTGCACTTCTTTGTCGTCATAGACCCGCTGTGATATGGGATGGGAAATATAGCAAAAAAGGACTAGTAATAAATTTTCAATCGAGGATACATATGTATCCTTACCATACCGAAACGACTGCCGTTATTGGTATCAAACCAATACCGATTCATACAAGCTAAATCTTCTAATCGATAATTGGGCCAAAGAAATAACTTTAATTTAATAAGTTTTTTTTTTAATCCTTTGCTTTTATCCAAACCCTGGCTGTTTACCTTATTCCCATTCCCCAATGCTGAATTTTTATGCATATCATTTCTATTCCTAGAATTGAAACAAATTAGAATTCTAAATTCTCTCCGAAGTCTGGGTGATAAAAGATTTTCAGGAACAAACAAATCATAATTATTTGTATCTCTATTTCCAGTCATCTTTTGATATTTGGTAATGACTTTATCAGAATTATTATCATCAGAATTCTTATCAACATGGTTTTTTTCTCGGTATTTTTGATTAATTTGGTGTTTACTTTGATGAACCAATGAAATACCAATGGTTTGATACATAATAAATTGTCCATCATTTTTTATAGATAGACGAATCGGTTCAATAATAAAAATGCCTCTTTTGATCAATTCTGTAAGAGTTAAATTTTTCTGAATCATCAGAATATCCAGACTCATTTCTCCCCTTTGAATAGAGGATATAGTTATTTCTCTTGGATTTATCAGTCGAAGCAGGAGACAATATACTTTGATGTTATTGATTATTTTTTTATTTAAAATATCATCCCATCGCAATTGAAAATGCAAATACCTTTTTAGCAAGAAATAAAACTCCGCTTTTGTATTGTTCTTGTATTGCTTTTTATTTTTATGTTTTTTCATGTCCGAACCCATATAATCTTCTTCAACATCTTTTTCTTGGTTTGAAAGAGCGGATTCAAGGTTTGCTTGGTCCGCGAATTCTTTTTGACTTTTATTTCGTTTTTTTAATTCAAGAGATTTTTTTTCATTGGAGGATATAAAAGGATCTCTTTTTTTATTTCCAGCGATACTTTTGTTTTCAATATCAGTAGTGTTTTCATTTATATTTATATTAGAATCTAAAAGAAGAAATTTTATTGGTATAACCCACGGTTTAGTTTTATACAAATTATAAAGTATAAAAAATTCTGGGAAGAACCAATGTTCAAGATTTGATATGGGACGATTTAATATTTCTTCATTCATTCCCATCCAATCCAAAAACCTTTTTTGATTGGATAGGTTGATTTCTTGATCTTGATGAATCGTGAGGTAAAAAAGATCTTTCTTTTTTTTTTTATCAATTATTTGATAATTATTAAGCTTAGCCTTAGTAAATTTTTGATTACTGTCAGTATCAATATTGATCCAGGCTTCGATATGGACTTTATTTATAAGACAAAAATGGATAATTCTCCAATCAAAATATTTTCTATCCATATTTTTATCCATATCTCTAATATCATCTGGTACTAGATCACTATTGATAGGGATAATAGGAATACCTTCCATCATATTAAAAAATTTTCGTTTGTGTGTGTTGGAATTCGAAAAAACTTCTTGGTTATTTTTTACGTGAAATGGCGATTCATAAATTGAAGAGTACTTCGTATCTTCAGAATTAATAGATTTATATGCTAACCGATCATATCTATATTGTTTTTTAAAACTCTCCTTTTGATTCAGTAATGAAGCCTTTTCCATTTTTTTTTGTTTTTTGTAGTGAATAAATTTCATTTTTTTAGATGAATTGCATAAATCCTTATTTTGATTCATACAGTGTTGATTGAATCTATTTCGCCATTTTTGTGTTACTAGTCTAGACCATCTAATCTGAGATATATCATATTGATAATGATTCCTTAACCAATTTGTCCATTGATTCATTCCAGACTTTTGACGATTCTTATGTTTTAATTGAGAATGAAACAATTCTTGTGTTCCAACAAAAGAATCCTTTATTTCATTTTTAATAAAAAGGGCTGCTCCATTATATTGAAAGACAGATTTTAACTTATATAAATAAAAATTTAAAAATTGGTTTTGTGAGAGTTTGTAAAATACATAGGCTTGTGAAAAGTAGGATAAGTCACAAAAATTATTTGAATTGTTATTTCTAATATTAGTATTATAAAGCTCCTTTTTTAGAGTCGAACGAAAGTTAATTAAACTTTGATTTGTTTGATCAATTTTTTCTTGATTTGTTTCATTATCGGTAATGTATTTATTAATTATTTTTTTTATTGATTCAAGAAATGGTTGTGTATTGATCCTAGGAATATTAATGATCCACAGAAAAATATCTATGTATATCTTTTCAATAAAAATTTTTAAAAAATAATGTGATTTGCGGATTAATCGAACATTTTTTCTTTGTAATATCTGCCAAATTGTTTTTTGCGATTCCAACCTTTTATCATCATCACTTATTTTGTTAGAACTAATATTTCGATCTGGAATTAGAAATCCCCCCCTTTTTTCATTTTTTATTTTTTCTATTTGATTTATGATTGTGTTTGTTCTATCAGTTAGATCCTGCATTTTTTTTTCTGTCAATGAATAATTTGTCCAATCCCGAGGTATAGTTTGAATGGACGATTCATGAATCATCAAATTACTGATTATCGAATCTTTTTTTGTTTTACTCAATTCAAATTCATATACTTTTCTTTTTCTCAATCCAAACAGAAGAATTGGGTTTATTTTTGAGAATTCTTTTTTTATTTCTTTTAAAAACTGAATGCTTTTAATGATCCATTTTTTTGTTTCTTTTGAAACATTTAGAAACAATTTTGTTTTTTCTTTTAAAATTCTTAGAATTAGAAAACATTTCTTTTTCAATTTTATAATTTTTCTTTTGAGTTCTTTAAAAATAGGTTCAAAAAATGAAAGTTGTTTTCTGGGAGAATCAAAAGGGAATTCTGCTTCCATTCCAAAAATTGTTAAAAAACAAAAATCATTTTTGGAATCTTTCTTTTTCATTGGGTCGTTATAAGGGGCTCGTAAGTTAGATCTGTGCCAAGGTTTCAGACGAAAAGGAAATAGAATCTTAATCTGAATACCGTCTGTTAACCAGTTTTTTGGAAATTCTTTTTCTGATAATTGAACGCCATTATAGGTGCATTTAACATGCATTTCTCTATTCCAATCCTTCAAATCCTCGGACCATTCGGGAAATTGAAATAATAGCATACGGGCGATATTTTTAACTATTATCAATGAGGGCAATATAATATATTTTCTAAGAATCGATTGGATTACTAACAAAAAACCTCTTATTACTTGAGCAAGTAAAATACTATCCCAGGCTTCCGCTATTTCTACACGTACTTTCTCCTTTCTTTTGTCTTCTTCTTTTTTATCCTCTTCTTTTTTTTTCTCACTTTCTTCTGCGGTTTTCTCTTTCAAATCCGAAATTTTGAGTTCTGCGTTTGTCCACATAAAATTTCTCAAAATTTGATTTATACGTTCGGAAATATCAAAAAAAAAGGGGGGGGATTTCTCTATTCGGTCTAAAAAAAGGGGGGAATGCACATCTGCCTCAAAGAATTTCCAAGTAACGATTTTACGTCTTTGAGCACGCACGGAGCCTTTGATTATGTCTCGACGAAAATCCGATTGTTGTGAATAACGTACCAAAGCGACTTCGTCTGTTTGATCAGTATTATTTGTTTCTTGGATATTCTTATAAGTATCAGTATCAGTATTCTGTTGGTTATCAGTAAAAATAACTACACGTTTGGCTTTTCTTGAGCGAATTTCATGATCCTCTACCACACTTTCCTCGGTTTCTCCCTCCTGTTGTTCCAAATCGTTAATTAATTTGTATGACCACCGAGGGACTTTTTTATGTATTTCTTTTAGTGCAATAGGTTTTTTTTTTTTCGTTTTCTCGTTGGGAAGAGCTCTCTCTGCATCAAATAAAAACTTTAAAATTTTTATTCTATCTTCTGAATCAATTCCTACTTGTTCGTGTTCCGGAACTAAAAAGGGTCTTTTAAAATTTAAACTTGATGCTGATTTTACAGCA